AATGAAATGCCTGAATAAAGGGTTATTTTGATAGAATAAATTATGTAAATTTTTTACTTTCATTAATTAAATTTTGATTATACTAATCCAATTTACTCAAAATTTTAACTAAATTATTAATTATTAATATTTTTTAATTTAATATCCCCATATAAATCCAATTCCATTACTTTATGAATAAAATTGTATAGCTTAAATGGATATAGATCTGTAAATAACCCCGATAAATATAAATAACCTACAAATTATTTAGTTTATAAAATTACAGAATGAAATTGTATAGCTTAAATGGATATAGATCTGTAAATAACCCCGATAAATATAAATAACCTACAAATTATTTAGTTTATATATAAAATTACAGAATGAAATTGTATAGCTTAAATGGATATAGATCTGTAAATAACCCCGATAAATATAAATAACCTACAAATTATTTAGTTTATAAAATTATATAAATCAATCTTTTTTAGTAAATAAATTATATTTAATAGAATCAAACTATTTCCAAAAGAATCAAAAACTTTTATACACCTTATACTAAAATATAAAATAATAAAAAGATAAGCTAACTAAGCTTTTAGGTTCATACCCCAAATATAAAGGTAAAATTCCTTTTCTTTTTAATTTTTTTTACCTATAAAATTATCTTCTCCTCTACTCTATTCATAGGAACTATAATGGCCATCTCCTCTTTCTCATGACTAGGAATTTGAATAGGACTAGAAATTAATCTTTTATCTTTTATTCCCCTAATTAGAACAAAAAATAATTCTCTTTCCTCTGAATCTTCAATTAAATATTTTCTAATTCAAGCCTTAGCTTCATCTGTATTCTTATTCCTTCTTATTATTATAATAATAAAAACTAAAATATTAACAGATCTATTTTACTATAATAAAACTATTATTATAATAATAAATTCTGCCATTCTACTAAAACTAGGTGCAGCCCCTTTCCACTTTTGATTTCCTGAAATTATAGAAGGTCTAAACTGATCCAATAGAATAATCTTATTAACCTGACAAAAAATCGCCCCTATAATTATTATCTCCTATTTAATAAAAAACTCAATATTTATTGCTATAATTATTATCCTATCAACATTTATTGGAAGAATTGGAGGATTAAATCAAATTAATCTTCAAAAAATTATAACCTACTCTTCTATTAATCACATAGGATGAATAATTAGAGCATTTTTAATTAATAACTATATATGAATAATATATTTCTCAATTTATTCATTTATTTCTTTAACAATTATACTTATATTTAAAAAATTTAATTTATTTTTAATAAAGCAAATCTTTATAATAATAAATAAAAACTATTTAATTAAATTTTTTATTATACTAAATTTCCTATCTCTAGGAGGATTACCCCCATTCTTCGGATTCTTACCTAAATGACTAATTATTCAAAACTTAAGAACCAATAATTTTTTTATTGTTATATTCATAATCATAATAACTTTAATTACTCTATTCTTTTACTTACGAATTACCTATTCTAGAATAATAATTTATAATATAGAATTAAATTTCAATATTTTAATAAATAAATTCTATAACAATAAAATAATAATTAATTTTTTAACATTTATTTCCATTAATGGCCTAATTTTATACTCATTATTTATTAATTTTTATTAAAGGATTTAAGTTAAATTAAACTAATAGCCTTCAAAGCTATAAATGAAGAAAGTGCTTTAAGCCTTAATAAAGCTTTAAAAAATTATAAAAAATATTAAGAATGATCTATCTTTAAATTTGCAATTTAAAATTTTTTTTAAACTATAATATTTGATAAAAGAAAATCTTTTTCATACATAAATTTACAATTTATTGCCTATATTCAGCCATTTTACCGCAAAAATGATTATTTTCAACAAACCATAAGGATATTGGAACTTTATATTTTTTATTTGGAGCTTGGGCGGGAATAGTAGGAACATCTTTAAGAGTATTAATTCGAGCAGAGCTAGGAAATCCTGGATCCTTAATTGGAGATGATCAAATTTATAATGTAATTGTTACAGCCCATGCATTTATTATAATTTTCTTTATAGTTATACCTATTATAATTGGGGGATTTGGAAATTGATTAGTGCCTTTGATACTTGGAGCCCCAGATATAGCTTTTCCTCGAATAAATAATATAAGATTTTGACTATTACCCCCCTCTCTTTCCCTATTATTAATAAGAAGAATAGTAGAAAGAGGTGCAGGGACTGGATGAACAGTTTATCCCCCATTATCAGCAGGAATCGCTCATGGGGGAGCTTCCGTAGACCTAGCAATTTTTAGACTTCATTTAGCAGGAATTTCTTCAATTCTAGGAGCTGTAAATTTTATTACAACTATTATTAATATACGATCAACAGGAATAACATTTGATCGAATGCCCTTATTTGTATGATCTGTGGGAATTACAGCCCTTTTATTGCTACTATCATTACCTGTATTAGCAGGAGCTATTACTATACTTTTAACAGATCGAAATTTAAACACATCCTTTTTTGATCCAGCAGGAGGGGGGGATCCAATCTTATATCAACATTTATTCTGATTTTTCGGTCATCCTGAAGTTTATATTTTAATTTTACCTGGATTTGGAATAATTTCTCATATTATTAGTCAAGAAAGAGGAAAAAAAGAAACATTCGGATCTTTGGGAATAATTTATGCTATACTTGCAATCGGATTATTAGGATTTGTTGTTTGAGCCCATCATATATTTACCGTTGGAATAGATGTAGACACACGAGCTTACTTTACTTCTGCAACTATAATTATTGCTGTTCCCACAGGAATTAAGATTTTTTCTTGATTAGCTACTCTTCACGGATCACAAATTTCCTATAGACCTTCCTTACTCTGAGCTTTGGGATTTGTATTTCTATTTACAGTAGGAGGTTTAACGGGAGTGGTTCTGGCCAATTCTTCAATTGATATTATTCTTCATGATACTTATTATGTAGTAGCTCACTTTCATTATGTTTTATCAATAGGAGCCGTATTTGCTATTTTAGCAGGTTTTATTCAATGATTTCCCCTATTTACTGGTCTAACTCTAAATTCCAAGTTACTAAAAATTCAATTTATTGTTATATTTATGGGAGTAAATTTAACCTTTTTTCCTCAACATTTTCTAGGATTGAGAGGCATACCTCGACGATACTCTGACTATCCTGATGCATATACTTCCTGAAATGTAATTTCCTCAATTGGTTCTACTATTTCATTTATTGGAATTTTAATATTAATTTATATTGTTTGAGAAGCTTTTATTTCTCAACGCTTAGTAATTTTTTCTAATCAAATATCCTCATCAATTGAATGATTTCAAAAATTCCCCCCAGCAGAACATAGATATTCAGAATTACCTATATTATCTAGTTTCTAATATGGCAGATTAGTGCAATGAATTTAAGCTTCATAAATAAAGTTTATAACTTTTATTAGAAAAATGGCAACATGATCCAATTTAAATCTTCAAGATAGAGCCTCCCCTTTAATAGAACAATTAACCTTTTTTCATGATCATACATTAATAATTTTAATTATAATTACTATTTTAGTGGGATATCTAATATTTTCTTTATTTTTCAATAAATACATTAATCGATTCTTATTAGAAGGGCAAATAATTGAAGTTATTTGAACTATTTTACCAGCTATTATTTTAATTTTTATCGCCCTTCCATCATTACGATTATTATACCTATTAGATGAAATTAGAAATCCCTGACTAACTTTAAAATCTATTGGCCATCAATGATATTGAAGATATGAATATTCAGATTTTAAAAAATTAGAATTTGATTCTTATATAATCCCTATCAATGAATTACAGGAAAATAGTTTTCGTTTATTAGATGTCGACAATCGAATTGTATTACCTTACAATTCTCAAATCCGAATTTTAGTCTCTGCTATAGATGTTCTTCATTCATGAACAATTCCATCCCTAGGAGTTAAAATTGATGCTACTCCAGGACGATTGAATCAAACTAATTTCTTTATAAATCGACCAGGACTATTCTATGGACAATGCTCAGAAATTTGTGGAGCAAATCATAGTTTTATGCCTATTGTAATTGAAAGAGTTCCTACAAATATTTTTATTAACTGAATCTCTAAAATAAGAGAAGTTTCATTAGATGGCTGAAAGTAAGTAATAGTCTCTTAAACTAAATTATAGTAAATTAACAATTACTTCTAATGAAAGGAATTAGTTAAATTATAACATTAGAATGTCAAACTAAAATTATTAATCATTAATATTCTTTAATGCCTCAAATAGCTCCAATAAATTGATTATTTTTATATTTATTTTTTTCAATAATATTTATTTTATTTAATTTTATAAATTTTTATATTTTTTTAATTAAAAAAAATGACTTAATAATTAAATCTATACCTATAAAATTTATAAACTGAAAATGATAACCAATCTTTTTTCAACCTTTGATCCCTCAACAAATATTTTTAATTTTTCTATTAATTGATTAAGTTCACTTATAGGATTATTAATCTTACCCATAACCTTTTGATTTATTCCCTCTCGAATGACAATAATTTGAATTAATACCATAAAAATTCTTCATAAAGAATTTAAAACCTTATTGGGACCCTTTAATCATAAAGGAAGAACTTTTATATTTATCTCTCTTTTTACATTTATCCTATTTAATAACTTTATAGGATTATTTCCTTATGTATTTACAAGATCAAGACATATAACCATAACTTTAGCTTTAGCTTTACCTTTATGACTAAGATTTATAGTATTTGGATGAATTAATCATACTCAACATATATTTGCCCATCTTGTTCCCCAGGGAACTCCCCCCATACTTATGCCATTTATAGTTTGCATTGAAACAATTAGAAATATAATTCGTCCTGGAACTCTAGCCGTACGATTAGCTGCTAATATAATTGCAGGTCATTTATTATTAACTCTTTTAGGCAATACGGGATCAAAAATAGGTCCATCTCTAATTATTTTATTAATTATTGCACAACTCTTACTCTTAATATTAGAATTTGCTGTCTCAATCATTCAATCCTACGTATTTGCTATCTTAAGAACCCTATACTCTAGAGAAGTAATTTAATGACAATACACTCAAATCATCCATTTCATCTAGTTAATTATAGACCATGACCCTTAACGGGAGCTATGGGAACTATAATTACAGTTTCTGGATTAATCAAATGATTTCATCAATTTAATATTAATCTATTTAGAATTGGAATTTTAATTATTCTTTTAACCATAATCCAATGATGACGAGATGTAACGCGAGAAGGAACTTTTCAAGGACTTCACACATTTAGTGTTACTATGGGATTACGATGGGGAATGATCTTATTTATTACCTCTGAAGTATTCTTTTTTATTTCTTTTTTTTGAAGATTTTTCCATAGAAGATTAGCTCCCACAATTGAATTGGGAGGAATTTGACCCCCTGTAGGAATTTCTCCATTTAATCCTCTACAAATTCCTCTTCTTAACACACTTATTCTTTTAACCTCAGGAGTAACAGTTACATGAGCCCATCATAGCCTAATAGAAAATAATTATAGCCAAGCTCTACAGAGACTATTTTTCACAGTTACATTAGGAATTTATTTTACTGTTCTTCAAGCCTTTGAATATATAGAATCTCCTTTTACTATTGCAGATACAGTTTACGGATCTACATTTTTTATAGCAACAGGATTCCACGGAATCCATGTAATTATCGGATCCACATTTTTAATAATCTGCTTATTTCGTCATTATTTAAATCATTTTTCATCAATTCATCACTTTGGTTTTGAAGCAGCTGCATGATACTGACACTTTGTAGATGTCGTATGATTATTTTTATATATCTCTATTTATTGATGAGGTAGATAATTTATATAGTATAAATAGTATTTTTGACTTCCAATCAAATGGTCTAATTATTTTTAGTATAAATAATCTTAATCATAATGGTCACATCAATCATTATTATACTAATTACCCTCATTACTATAAGATTAGCAAGAATCTTATCAAAAAAAACCTATATAGATCGAGAAAAAAACTCCCCATTTGAATGCGGCTTTGATCCCACTGACTCTGCACGATTACCCTTTAGAATTCATTTTTTTTTAATTGCTGTTATTTTCCTAATCTTTGATGTCGAAATTGCTTTATTATTACCTATAATTATAATCTATAAAATTTCTCAAATTAAACTTTTAATAATTACTTCAATATTTTTTATTTTTATTCTTTTGATTGGACTATATCATGAATGAAATCAAGGAGCTTTAAATTGAAAATTATAGGAATATAGTTAATTATAACATTTAGGTTGCATCTAAAAAATATTGAAAATTCAATTATTCTTAAATAAGAAGTAAAAAATTACATTTAGTTTCGACCTAAAAATTGATGAATTTCATCCTTATTTATTAATTGAAGCCAAAAAGAGGCTTACCACTGTTAATGGTACCATTGAATTTAATTCCAATTAAAGAAATATGATGATCAAGATAAAGCTGCTAACTTTTTTCTTTAGCGGTTAAATTCCGTTTATATTTCTATTTATATAGTTTAATAAAAACATTATATTTTCAATATAAAAATAAAAATAATTTTTATAAATATTTAAAGATTCTAAATCTCCCTAATATCTTCAATATTATGCTCTTAATATAAGCTATTTAAATTAAATTAAAAACAATATTAATAAAACTATTAGTCAAAAAATCATTAATATTAAATAAATTTTTATATTATTATTTTGAAAAAATTGAAATAAAGAAGATTTTATAGATAAATTTATATAAATACCTTGACCTCCAAAATACTCATTCCATCCCTGATCAAAATTCTTAAATAACTTATATCTCACTATTAAAGGAAAATAATTAATAAAAAAAGTTCTAATATTAGGTAAAAATCATATAAATCCAATAAAAAATCTAAAACTATAAAACTTCAATGATTTAGAAAATCAAGAAATAGAAAACTTAGAAATCTCATATCCTAATCAAGCCCCCATAAATCTGACAATTAAAGCTATTATTTTCATTCACTGAGGCAAACAAATTATCAAAGGAGTAGGGAAAATTAACCATATTAATATTCTTCCTCTAAAAATTACTACTACTAATATAATCAATATACTTTTTAATATAATTCAACCTTTGTCATTTAAAGAATGAAGAGAATAAAAATTAAAATCCCCAGTAATTGAATAATAGCACAAACGAAATGAATAACATACTGTTAATCCAGTAGATAAAAAAAATAACATATATATTAAAACATTTAAATTATTTATAGAAATAAATTCTAAAATTAAATCCTTAGAATAAAATCCCGCTAAAAAAGGTATCCCACATAATGCTAAATTAGAAATATTTATTCTTACGCATGTCAAAGGTATATGAACTATTAAATTACCCATAAAACGAATATCTTGAACATTTTTTAAATTATGAATAATGCAACCCGCACATATAAATAACAAAGCTTTAAATATAGCATGAGTTAAAAGATGAAAAAAAGCTAATCTAAATCTTCCTATAGCTAAGATTCCCACTATTAATCCTAATTGACTCAAAGTCGATAAAGCAATAATTTTTTTTAAATCAAATTCAAAATTAGCCCCTAATCCCGCTATAAACATTGTTAATACTCCAATTAATAAAAGATAAAACTTAACCTCTTCTCTTAAAACATTTCTAAATCGAATTAATAAATAAATTCCCGCAGTTACTAAAGTTGAAGAATGAACTAAAGCAGAAACAGGAGTAGGCGCTGCTATAGCAGCCGGTAATCAAGATGAAAATGGAATCTGAGCTCTTTTTGTTATAGCTGCAATTACAACTAAAGTGCCAATAATTATTATAAATTTATCTCTTTTTATTAAATCTATATAATAAATATAATTTCAACTTCCAAAATTTAATATTCATGTAATAGAAATTAACAATATAACATCTCCAACTCGATTTATTAAAGCAGTAATTATCCCCGCATTATAAGATTTTGTATTCTGATAATAAATCACCAAACAATAAGAAACTAACCCTAAACCATCTCAACCTAATAAAATTCTAATTAAATTAGGACTAATAATTAATAATATTATAGATAATACAAATATTAACACTAATATAATAAATCGATTGATATTTAAATCTCCCCCCATATACTCATCTCTATAAAAAATTACTATAGAAGAAATAAATAGTACAAAACTTATAAATATCAAAGATATTCAATCAAATAATAATCTTATAACTAAAGAATTAGAATTCAATGATAATAATTCTCACTCTAAAATTATACAATAATCTAAAATCAAAAACCTCAAACTAAAAAAAAATCTCAATATACTAAAAATTAATAAAAAAAAAAATCTAATGATACAAATAGAAATATTTACAATAATTTAAGGTAATTACTTTACATTTTTGATACCACAAATCAAGATTTTTATTAAATTACTTAAATAAATTCATAATATAAAAATTCTTCTTTTAATGATTAATATATTTAAAGGAAATCAATGAAGAAATAAAAGAAGAAACTCTCGAGTAAACCCAGAAGAACAAGAATACTTACCAGAATAAATTTTACCGTGTTGACTATAAGAATATAAATATAACGTATAAACTGCACTAAAAAAAGATAATAATATTAAAAATATAAAAGAAAACCAAGTTCACGATATAATTCTATTCAATAAACTAATCTCTCCCAATAAATTTATTGAAGGGGGAGCCGCCATATTAGATGATCTCAATAAAAATCATCATAATGTTATTCTAGGCATTAAATTAATTAAACCCTTATTTATAAACATAGAACGTCTATTTAAACGTTCATAAGAAATATTAGCCAAACAAAATAATCCAGAAGAACATAATCCATGAGCAATCATTATAACATAAGATCCACAAAATCCCCAATAATTTAATGTTATAATACCCCCTAAAACTAACCCCATGTGAGCCACAGAAGAATATGCAATTAAAATCTTTAAATCTGTTTGACGTAAACATACCAATCTAATTAAAAATCCTCCCACTAAACAAACACTAATGAATAAAAATGATCAAAATTTCCCTAAAAAAATAAATAAATTTATAACACGAAGAAGCCCGTATCCCCCCAATTTCAATAAAATACCTGCTAAAATTATAGAACCTGAAACTGGAGCTTCAACATGAGCTTTAGGTAATCATAAATGAACTATATATATAGGTATTTTTACCAAAAAAGCAAAAATCATTCTTATATATATAAAAATATTAAAAAAATATAAATCATTTAAGAAAAAAAAATTTAATGAATAAAACTTAATATAATAATAAAAAATTCCAATTATTATTGGCAAAGAAGCAAACAAAGTATAAAATAATAAATAAATTCCCGCCTGTAATCGTTCAGGTTGATATCCCCATCCCAAAATTAATATTAAAGTAGGAATCAATCTTCTTTCAAAGAATAAATAAAATAAAAATAAATTTATGGATCTAAAAGTAAGAAATAATAATATCAATAAAATTAATAATAAAAATAAAAATAAACTATAATAATTATTTTTTATATAAATTCTTCCTCTTGCTATAACTATTAATGAACAAATTCAAAATCTTAATAAAATTAATCCAAATGAAAGAAGATCCGAACCTAAAAAATATGAGATATTTATTCAAATTCTATTAAATCTTCCTATAAATATAAAAATAAATCTTATCAATAAAAAAAAAAACTGTATTAATCAAAACATATTTTTTTTAAAACATAAAGGAATCAAAAAAATTATCATCACCATTAATTTTAACATAAATTTATAGAAAAAAAATAATCATTTCCATGAGTTCGAATTATAGAAACTAAAATAGATAATCCTAAAACTCTCTCACAAACACAAAAAACTAAAAACACTATTCTAAAATAAAACTCATAATCTAAAAAAGATAAAAATATAAATATTATAGCATATAAAGATAAAATTATAAATTCTATTCTTAATAATATTAATAATAAATGTTTACGTTTAGAAGAAAACACTACTAATCCAATAAAAAATATAATAAATAAAAATAAAAAATTTAATATTAATATAATTAGTTTTAATAATTTAAATAAAATATTGATCTTGTAAATCAAATATAGGAATTTTTCTTTTAAAACTTCAGAGAAAAAATTAAACTTTTATCCTTAATCTCCAAAATTAATATTTTTATATTAAACTATTCTCTGTATTTTTATTATTATTATTTCATTAAATTTTTTCATATCAATTATATTCTTATTTATAAATCATCCTATATCTATAGGATTAACATTAATAATTCAAACAATTTTAATTTCTTTAATAACAAGAATATATTCTTATTCATTTTGATTTTCCTATATCTTATTTCTAATTATAGTAGGGGGTATATTGATTTTATTTATTTACATAACTAGATTAGCATCAAATGAAAAATTTAAATTTTCTTCTAACTCAATTATTCTAATATTTATTATATTCTTAAATATAATTATAATTTTTATAATAGATAAAATATTAATATTCTCTATATTTAAAAATTTTAATATAAATGAAATCATAAATGATTTTTTTTTATTTAAAAATGAAAATATTATTACTCTAAACATAATATATAATAACCCAAATTTTATAATTACAATTATATTAATTAATTATTTATTTTTAGCATTAATTATAGTTGTAAAAATTACCAAATCTAACTTAGGTCCCTTACGACAAAAATTTTAATGAACAAACCCATACGTCTATCACACCCTCTATTTAAAATTATTAATATAGCTTTAATTGATCTTCCCTCTCCTTCCAATATTTCTCTATGATGAAATTACGGATCTCTTCTAGGCTTATGTCTAATAATTCAAATTATTACAGGAATTTTTCTAGCTATACATTATTGTGCCAATATTGAACTCGCATTTTACAGAATAAACCATATCTGTCGAAATGTAAATTATGGATGACTAATACGAACCCTTCATGCTAATGGGGCATCCTTATTTTTTATTTGTATTTATATTCATATTGGTCGAGGAATATACTATGGATCCTATAAACTAATTCACACATGAATAATCGGAGTGATTATTCTATTTGTAGTTATAGGAACAGCCTTTATAGGATATGTTCTTCCATGAGGACAAATATCATTTTGGGGAGCAACTGTAATCACTAACCTTTTATCTGCTATTCCCTATCTAGGAAATATATTAGTACAATGAATTTGGGGGGGATTTGCAGTAGATAATGCTACTTTAACCCGATTTTTTTCTATTCATTTTCTTCTTCCCTTCATTATCATTGCTTTAGTAATAATTCACTTATTATTCTTACACCAAACAGGATCAAATAATCCTTTAGGAACTAACAGAAATTTAGATAAAATTCCTTTTCATCCCTACTTTTCCTTTAAAGATATAATAGGATTTATTATTCTTATAATAATCCTAACTATCCTAACTCTTAAAAATCCATACCTACTAAGAGACCCAGATAACTTTATTCCCGCCAACCCTCTAGTTACTCCTGTTCATATTCAACCTGAATGGTACTTTCTCTTTGCCTATGCTATTCTTCGATCTATTCCCAATAAATTGGGGGGAGTAATTGCCTTAATTTTATCGATTCTAATTCTTATAATCATACCTATATCTAATAAAAGAAAATTCCAAAGATTAAAATTTTACCCTTTAAATCAATTTTTATTTTGAACTTTTACTATAATTGTAATCTTACTTACTTGAATTGGAATACGAACTGTGGAAGAACCCTATATTATCACAGGACAAATCCTCACAATTCTCTACTTTATATACTTTATAATTAACCCAATTTTTAATAAAATTTGAGATAAATTAATTTTCTAGTTAATGAACTTGTTAAAGTATATGTTTTGAAAGCATAAAAAAGGGTTAATACCCCCTATTAACTTTACTAAAAATAATTCACTAAATTAATAAAGAATATAGGAAAACCTTTAAACCTAAATAAAAAAATATAAAATTTAAAGAAATTGGCAAAAATCCCCTTCAAGCTAAATATATCAATTTATCATAACGAAACCGAGGTAAAGTCCCCCGAACTCAAATAAATAAAAAAGAAATAAATACCAATATCAAATAAAATCTTAATGAATATAGATTTCTACCCATAAATATCACTCTAAATAATATTCTTATAAATAAAATTCTAGAATATTCTGACAAAAAAATCAAAGCAAATCCCCCTCTTCTATATTCAACATTAAACCCAGAAACTAACTCAGATTCCCCCTCAGCAAAATCAAAAGGAGTCCGATTAGTCTCAGCTAAACTAGAAACAAATCAAATCATTCTTAAAGGTAAGGCTAAAAAAATCAATCAAATATATTCTTGAAATTTAAAAAAATCTATTAATCTAAATCTTCTAATTAAAATTATAAAAGATATAAAAACTAAAGCTAATCTAACTTCGTAAGAAATAGTTTGAGCTACAGCCCGCATCCCCCCCAATAAAGAATATCTAGAATTAGAAGACCACCCAGCAATTATTACTGTATAAACCCCCAAACTTGTAACACATAAAAAAAATAATATTCTTAAATTAAATATAAACAATCCCAATAAATAAGGCATTACTCTTCATATTAATAAAGATAGAAATAATCTTATAACAGGAGAATAATAATATATAATATAATTTGATAATAAAGGAAATGTTTGTTCCTTAGAAAATAACTTAATTGCATCTCTAAAAGGTTGCATAATTCCCATAAATCCAACCTTATTAGGACCCTTACGAATTTGAATATACCCCAAAACCTTTCGCTCCAATAATGTTAGAAAAGCCACTCCCACTAAAACACAAATAACTAATAATAATATACAAACTAATGAAATATAATCTAAAACATACAATATTACTTATAATAAAAATTATATTCTTGAATTCTAAATTCATCGCACTAATCTGCCAAAATAATAATATAACTCAAAAATAAAAATATCTAATATATTCTATATTTGGTCCTTTCGTACTAAAATATATTAACTCAATAAAGATAGAAACCGACCTGGCTTACGCCGGTCTGAACTCAGATCATGTAAAAATTCAATGGTCGAACAGACCAAAGTTCTAAACTACTTCACCTAGAATAATTTTTAATCCAACATCGAGGTCGCAAACTTTCTTATCGATATGAACTCTCCAAAAAAATTACGCTGTTATCCCTAAGGTAACTTAATCTTAAAATCTCTAATAAAGGATCAAAAATTTATCAATTTATATATAAATCATAAAGAATTAATCTAATCTTTTTATTACCCCAATAAAATAGTATTTTATATAAATAATGAAATAATCTTAATTAAACATATATAAAATATTATAAAGATCTATAGGGTCTTCTCGTCTTTTATAATCATTTAAGCTTTTTAACTTAAAAATTAAATTCTATTTATTAATCAAAGACAGTACTTATTTCGTCCAACCATTCATACAAGCTTCTAATTAAAAAACTAATGATTATGCTACCTTTGCACAGTCAAATTACTGCGGCCATTTAATTAATCAGTGGGCAGGCTAAACCTTAAATTCTACTCTAAAGGACATGTTTTTGTTAAACAGGCGAATAAACTATTTTGCCTAATTCCTTTGAATAATCTATATCTTCATATAATTTAAATATTTATAAATATACTAATTTAATCATTATAACTAATATTTAATTATTAATTATTACTTATCTATAAAACTTTAAATTTTTCTAAAAAATAATATTATTAATAAAACTAATAATAACATACTAAAATTGATGAATATTTCTAAACCTACCTATCTTATTTCATATATAAAATTTTAAAACTTTAATTAAAAGCTAATCCCTTTAATTATTATTAAATAAATCAATCTATTTAAATAAATAAATAAATTAAATTTAATTAACTGAATTAAAATCATTTCTAGATAAACTAGATATATTTAAGAACGAATAACTTTTCACTACTAATAAATAATTTTATATATTTATTTTATAATAATAAAAATAATTTATTTTCCCTCTTAAATTCGAGAAAATTAAAATTTATAATATTTATTTAATAAACCCTGATACACAAGGTACAAAAAATTAATTTTACTTTAACCTAAAAAATCTATATTTCAAAATTCTCTTACAATACTAATAAACTATAAATCTTTAAATTTTTTCTATAAACTATACTAAAAATAATTATTAATAAAATTATTTATATTAAATTCTAATAAAATCCAAATTAAATAATATTTTTATTTCAAACTAAATCGATTCACACGATAACCTTTTAATGTAAATAAAATGCTTTATTTATCAAGCTCTAATTTGTATCATTCTAAATACACTTTCCAGTACATTTACTTTGTTACGACTTATTTTATCTTAAAATAAAAGCGACGGGCAATATGTACACATTTTAGAGCTTAAATCATAAAACTAATTTTAATTTTATTACTATCAAATCCTCCTTCATTATAAATTTTCATATATAAATCCATAATAAATAAATTTATTGTAACCCATTTCTTCTTAATAATAAACTGCACCTTGATCTGATATGCTATTTAATCTAAAATCTTAAACATTGATATTCTTTTAAAATATTTAATAACGACGATATACAAATTTTAAAATTAAGTATAATTTATTGTGGACTATCAATTACAGAACAGGTTCCTCTGAATAGACTAAAATACCGCCAAAATCTTTAAATTTTAAGATCCTAACTACTACTACTTTGATTATCAATTTACATTTAAAATAATAGGGTATCTAATCCTAGTCTAAATTTCAAATTTCATAATATTAATAACTTCCTTCTAACTATTTTAAATTTAAAATTTCACCTTATAAATTCAATATTTATTTACAAAAATCATCTAATTATAAATCAATAAAACTTATTTACATTTTTTGTATAACCGCAACTGCTGGCACAAATTTTGTTAATATTTAAATTTATTTATAATTCTTAATTTCTTAAATTAATAAATCTTTATACTGCGAATAAAAAATTAAAATAAATTATTAAAATTCAATTTAAATTCCCACTAAAATTTGCATGTAAATAAAAAATTAAATAAATTTCTAAGCCAAAATTAAACTTTATATAATTAAATCAAAAGCACTATCGTTAACTCAATTTCTATTATATACCCCTTTATTAATGATAATTTTAAACTCTAAAGTTAACTTATCGAAAACCAACAGAAATCTCAAAATTTAATAGCAATTTTCCCTAGCTCTTATAACAAAATCCATATTTTTTAAAAATATTAAATTTTTCAAAAAATTTTTAACCCCATTTTTTGAACCCCTAATAATATTTATTAAAAAAAATTAACTTTATCACCCATCTAAATAACTATTATAAAATATGATAACTTTGAAAGATGGGACCAAAATTACGCCCTGTGTTTATATTTCTGCTTATCTAAAAAATTGCGATTTTATTTTTATTTTTTTAAACTTTATCTTAATAATTTTAACCAACGGTACTAAAATTAAATTTTAAATATAAATCAGTACCTATAAAAATAATCATGCTTCTACAATAATCTATTTTAATTTATATAAATTTAACAAACTATAATAAAAATTTATTTATATATATATAAATTAATTAATTATAAATAGTATTTTAACATTAATACATTTAAATAAAAATAAAAAAGAGATATTAAAAATTAATAGATAATAATTAACAAAAAAATATAATATCTTAAATAAATATAATTATATAAAATTTTAATTAAATATTAATAATTTAAGAGAATATATAAATTTTATATTTTAAAGGATATTTAATATAATATAAATATTTTTATCTATTCTTTTTTTTTTTTAATATATATTTAATAATTATTAAAAATATATTTATCATTAAACATTTATTAATTAATAAATATCAATAAAATATTTTATATATAATAAATCAAGGAATAATATTAATTAAATTTTAATTATATATAAAGAATAATTTAATTAAATATTTTTTATTTAATTATATAATTATTTATATATATTTTATTCTTTAATTATATATTAATTATATATGTATATTAATAAATTTTACCCTTTTTAATATTTAACTAAATTATTTATTATTTTTTTTATTCATTTTTTTTAGATAAGTAATTAATGTAATATAAATCAGGATATTTTATGAAATTACGTTTTATTTAGATAAATAAAACTTTTTTTTATATACATTAATAAATAAATATAAATTATCAAGCTCATATTATCCTAATAAATTTCTCTATATTAAAAAATTTCTATAATTTCTAATAGATAGATATATATTATATAAAATATTTATATATATATAAATATCTATTGATTATATAATATGTAAAATTTTATTACCAGAAAGTTCGTGTCAAAATGGGCATTTTTGGGCCCCAAACCCCCGATTTTTGAAAAATTCAACCCCCCAATTTATCCCCTCAAATTGTGACCCCAATAAATTTGACGAGCTATTTAAAAATAAATTTGTGCTTATTTAATTCAAAATAGAAATTTTAAAGTAATATAAAACAAAATTTTTTACCAATAGCTTCCTTAATTTATTTAATTAAATATTAAAA